GTCCATGTAGCTTAAAACAAAGCATGACACTGAAGCCGTCAAGATGGCTGCTACAAACACCCATGGACAAGAGACTTAGTCCCAACCTTACTGTTGGTTTTTGCTAGACATATACATGCAAGTATCCGCACTCCAGTGTAGACGCCCTAGGCACCCTTTAACCAAGTCGATAGGAGCAGGTATCAGGCTCACCACAACCGTAGCCCAAAACGCCTTGCACTTGCCACACCCCCACGGGTACTCAGCAGTAGTTAATATTAAGCAATGAGTGTAAACTTGACTTAGTCATAGCAACTTAAGGGTTGGTAAATCCTGTGCCAGCCACCGCGGTCATACAGGAGACCCAAATCAACATTATAACGGCGTAAAGCGTGGTAACATGTTATCTAAGTAACTAAGATTAAAATACAACTAAGCTGTAACAAGCCCAAGATGTCCATAAGGCCACCTCTCAAAGAAGATCTTAGACTAAAGATTAATTGAAACCCACGAAAGCCAGGGCCCAAACTGGGATTAGATACCCCACTATGCCTGGCCCTAAATCTTGATGCTCTCACTCTACCTGAGCATCCGCCCGAGAACTACGAGCACAAACGCTTAAAACTCTAAGGACTTGGCGGTGTCCCAAACCCACCTAGAGGAGCCTGTTCTATGAATCGATGATCCACGATATACCTGACCATTCCTTGCAAGTTCAGCCTACATACCGCCGTCGCCAGCCCACCCACCCTGAAGGAACAACAGTGAGCGCAATAGTCCAACCACACTAATAAGACAGGTCAAGGTATAGCCTATGGAATGGAAGCAATGGGCTACATTTTCTAGATTAGAACATTACGGCAAATGGGCATGAAATAGCCCATAGAAGGCGGATTTAGCAGTAAAGTGAGACAATCGAGCTCTCTTTAAGCCGGCTCTGGGGCACGTACATACCGCCCGTCGCCCTCCTCGCAAGCGACCCAAACAACCAATAAATTAATAAGCCATTAAGCTAAAGAGGAGGTAAGTCGTAACAAGGTAAGTGTACCGGAAGGTGCACTTAGACCACCAAGACGTAGCTTTAACAAAAGCATTCAGCTTACACCTGAAAGATATCTGATAGCGCCAGATCGTCTTGATGCCAAACTCTAGCCCAACATACACCGACTCAAAATAACAAAGCTACTACCCATCACTTAACTAAAGCATTTACTAGTCCCAGTATAGGCGATAGAAAAGACACCCTTGGAGCGATAGAGACCACGTACCGTAAGGGAAAGATGAAATAATAATGAACAAGCCAAGCTATAAACAGCAAAGATCAACCCTTGTACCTTTTGCATCATGGTCTAGCAAGAAAAACCAAGCAAAATGAATTTAAGTTTGCCACCCCGAAACCTAAGCGAGCTACTTACGAGCAGCTATTATTGAGCGAACCCGTCTCTGTTGCAAAAGAGTGGGATGACTTGTTAGTAGAGGTGAAAAGCCAATCCGAGCTGGGTGATAGCTGGTTGCCTGTGAAACGAATCTAAGTTCACTCTTAATTCTTCTCCAAGGAAAACCTCAAAACCCTAATGAAGCGAATTAAGGGCAATTTAAAGGGGGTACAGCTCCTTTAAAAAAGAATACAATCTCTACGAGCGGATAAATTACTGAATCATAACTTACTGTGGGCCCTTAAGCAGCCATCAATAAAGAGTGCGTCAAAGCTCCACATATAAAAAATATATAAACTTTATGACTCCCTCATCATTAACAGGCCAACCTATATTCAAATAGGAGAATTAATGCTAGAATGAGTAACCAGGGTCCTCCCTCTACGACGCAAGCTTACATCGGCACATTATTAACAAAACACCAATATACGACTAATCAAACAAGCAGAGTATTAAGCACATTGTTAACCCGACAGAGGAGCGTCTATTAAGAAAGATTAAAACCTGTAAAAGGAACTAGGCAAACCCGTCAAGGCCCGACTGTTTACCAAAAACATAGCCTTCAGCAAAACAAAAACAAGTATTGAAGGTGATGCCTGCCCGGTGACTTAGTGTTCAACGGCCGCGGTACCCTGACCGTGCAAAGGTAGCGCAATCAATTGTCTCATAAATTGAGGCCTGTATGAATGGCTAAACGAGGTCTTAACTGTCTCTTACAGGCAATCGGTGAAATTGATCTCCCTGTGCAAAAGCAGGGATAAAACCATAAGACGAGAAGACCCTGTGGAACTTTAAAATCAGCAACCACCCCACAACACATTTACACCTACTGGGTTCACGCACATATAAGGCGCTGGTCTGCATTTTTCGGTTGGGGCGACCTTGGAGAAAAACAAATCCTCCAAAAATTAGACCATAACTCTAGACTAAGAGCAACCCCTCAACGTGCTAATAGTAACCAGACCCAATATAATTGATCAATGGACCAAGCTACCCCAGGGATAACAGCGCAATCTCCTCCAAGAGTCCATATCGACGGGGAGGTTTACGACCTCGATGTTGGATCAGGACATCCTAGTGGTGCAGCCGCTACCAAGGGTTCGTTTGTTCAACGATTAATAGTCCTACGTGATCTGAGTTCAGACCGGAGTAATCCAGGTCGGTTTCTATCTATGATGAACTCTTCCCAGTACGAAAGGATAGGAAAAGTGAGGCCAATACTACAAGCAAGCCTTCGCCTTAAGTAATGAATCCAACTAAATTACAAAAGGCTATCTCATACAACCACGTCCTAGAAAAGGACTAGCTAGCGTGGCAGAGCTCGGCAAATGCAAAAGGCTTAAGTCCTTTAACTCAGAGGTTCAAATCCTCTCCCTAGCTTTACTACACCCCAATGACTAATCTCCCAACACTAATTAACCTCATCATAACCCTCTCCTACGCCATACCAATTTTAATTGCTGTAGCTTTCTTAACCCTAGTAGAACGTAAAATTCTAAGCTACATACAAGGCCGAAAAGGCCCCAACATTGTAGGACCATTTGGCCTTCTCCAACCACTAGCAGATGGAGTTAAATTATTTATCAAAGAGCCAATCCGCCCATCAACATCTTCCCCAATCTTATTTATTACTACTCCTATACTAGCCCTACTACTAGCAATCTCTATCTGAACTCCCCTACCAATTCCATTTTCCCTAGCAGACCTCAACCTAGGCCTATTATTTCTATTAACTATATCAAGTCTAGCAGTATACTCCATCCTATGATCTGGATGAGCATCTAACTCTAAATACGCACTAATCGGAGCATTACGAGCAGTAGCCCAAACTATCTCATATGAAGTAACCCTAGCAATTATTTTACTATCTATTATCCTCCTTACTGGAAACTATACTCTCAACACCCTAGCAATTGCTCAAGAACCACTTTATCTAATTTTCTCATGCTGACCACTAGCCATAATATGATATGTATCTACATTAGCTGAGACAAACCGAGCTCCATTTGATTTAACAGAAGGAGAATCAGAACTAGTTTCAGGATTTAATGTAGAATATGCAGCAGGACCATTTGCCTTATTCTTTCTAGCTGAATACGCTAACATTATACTTATAAACACACTAACCGTTATTCTATTCTTTAACCCAAGCCTGCTTAATCTTCCCCAAGAACTCTTTCCTATGGTATTAGCTACAAAAGTCTTACTTTTATCTGCAGGATTCTTATGAATTCGTGCTTCATATCCACGATTTCGATATGACCAACTAATACACCTTCTATGAAAAAACTTCCTACCTTTAACACTTGCCTTCTGCCTATGACATACAAGTATACCAATCTCTTATGCAGGTTTACCACCATACCTAAGAAAACTAAAAGGAAATGTGCCTGAACACTAAAGGGTCACTATGATAAAGTGAACATGGAGGTATACCAACCCTCTCATTTCCTAAGGTTTAGAAAAGTAGGAATTGAACCTACACAGAAGGAATCAAAATCCTCCATACTCCCATTATATTATTTCCTAGTAGGGTAAGCTAAACAAGCTATCGGGCCCATACCCCGAAAATGATGGTTCAACTCCTTCCCCTGCTAATGAATCCACAAGCAAAACTAATTTTTATTACTAGCTTACTACTAGGAACAACTATCACAATTTCAAGTAACCATTGAATTATAGCCTGAGCTGGACTTGAAATCAACACACTAGCCATTCTACCTATAATTTCAAAATCCCATCACCCACGAGCTATTGAAGCTGCAACCAAATACTTCCTAGTACAAGCCACTGCCTCAGCTCTAGTATTATTTTCTAGTATAACTAACGCATGGTGTACCGGACAATGAGATATCACACAATTAACCCACCCAACATCATGCCTAATCTTAACCATAGCCATTTCAATAAAACTAGGACTAGTACCATTCCATTTCTGATTTCCAGAAGTACTTCAAGGCTCTTCCCTAATTACAGGACTACTTTTATCCACAGCCATGAAATTCCCACCAATTACGTTACTCTTTATAACCTATCCATCATTAAACCCTGCACTACTGACAACCATGGCTATTATCTCTACAGCCCTAGGAGGATGAATAGGACTAAATCAAACACAAACTCGAAAAATTATAGCCTTTTCTTCTATCTCTCACCTAGGATGAATGACCATTATCACTGTCTACAACCCTAAACTAATAATACTTAACTTTTATCTCTATATTTTAATAACTACAACCGTATTTCTAACATTTAATTCAATAAAAGTCCTAAAACTAACCACATTAATAACTACATGGACAAAAGCACCTTCACTTAATGCAATTCTCCTACTAACACTCTTATCTTTAGCCGGCCTGCCCCCTCTCACAGGTTTCCTCCCAAAATGACTCATTATTCAAGAACTAACTAAACAAGACATAGCTTCAACAGCAACAATCATCTCACTTTTATCCCTACTAGGACTATTCTTCTACCTTCGCCTTGCATACTGTGCAACAATTACTCTACCCCCTCACACCACAAATCACATAAAACAATGACATGTTAATAAACCAATCAGCACCTCAATTGCCATTCTAGCCACAATATCTATTATACTTCTCCCCATCTCCCCAATAATCCCTACTATTATTTAAGAAACTTAGGATTACTTAAACCGAAGGCCTTCAAAGCCTTAAACAAGAGTTAGACCCTCTTAGTTTCTGTTAAGACCCGCAAGACACTATCTTGCATCTTCTGAATGCAACTCAGATGCTTTAATTAAGCTAGGACCTTACAACACCTCTAGGCAGATGGGCTTCGATCCCACGATACTATAGTTAACAGCTATATGCCCTAACCAACAGGCCTCTACCTAAACAGACCCCGGCGCATGATTAATGCACATCAATGGGCTTGCAACCCACCATGAATTTCACTACAGAGCCGATAAGAAGAGGAATCAAACCTCTGTGAAAAGGACTACAGCCTAACGCTTATACACTCAGCCATCTTACCTGTGACTTTCATTAACCGATGACTATTTTCAACTAACCACAAAGATATCGGTACACTATACCTAATCTTTGGCGCATGAGCCGGTATAGTTGGCACCGCCCTAAGCCTCCTTATTCGAGCGGAACTGGGACAACCAGGAGCCCTATTAGGAGATGACCAAATCTACAACGTAGTAGTTACAGCCCATGCTTTCGTAATAATCTTCTTCATAGTAATACCAATCATAATTGGAGGATTTGGAAACTGACTAGTTCCTCTAATAATTGGTGCTCCAGATATAGCATTTCCCCGAATAAATAACATAAGCTTCTGACTCCTACCACCATCATTCCTATTACTCATAGCATCCTCAACAGTTGAAGCAGGAGTAGGAACAGGATGAACTGTATACCCTCCACTAGCTGGTAACTTAGCTCACGCTGGAGCTTCAGTAGACCTAGCCATCTTCTCTCTCCACCTAGCAGGTATCTCCTCCATCCTAGGAGCAATTAACTTTATCACAACAGCAATTAACATAAAACCACCTGCCCTATCACAATACCAAACCCCCCTATTCGTATGATCCGTACTAATTACCGCAGTACTCCTACTCCTATCCCTACCTGTACTTGCTGCTGGTATTACTATGCTACTTACAGACCGTAACTTAAACACTACATTCTTTGATCCAGCAGGAGGAGGAGACCCAGTCCTATACCAACACCTATTCTGATTCTTTGGACACCCAGAAGTCTATATTCTAATCCTACCAGGATTTGGAATCATTTCTCATGTAGTAGCATATTACGCAGGAAAAAAAGAACCATTCGGCTACATAGGAATAGTATGAGCTATGCTATCCATTGGATTCCTAGGTTTCATTGTTTGAGCCCATCATATGTTTACAGTAGGAATGGATGTAGACACCCGAGCATACTTTACATCAGCCACTATAATCATTGCTATTCCAACTGGTATTAAAGTATTTAGCTGACTAGCTACACTGCACGGAGGAACCATCAAATGAGATCCACCTATACTATGAGCACTAGGATTTATTTTCCTATTCACTATCGGAGGACTAACAGGAATTGTACTAGCAAACTCTTCATTAGACATTGCTTTACATGACACCTACTACGTAGTAGCCCACTTCCATTACGTCCTATCAATAGGAGCAGTATTTGCAATTCTAGCAGGTTTCACACACTGATTCCCACTATTCACTGGATACACTCTACACTCCACATGAGCTAAAATTCACTTCGGAGTAATATTCGTAGGAGTAAACCTAACCTTTTTCCCACAACACTTCCTAGGACTAGCTGGTATACCACGACGATACTCAGACTACCCAGACGCCTATACACTATGAAACACTATCTCTTCAGTAGGGTCACTAATTTCTATAACAGCCGTAATCATGCTAATATTTATTATCTGAGAAGCTTTTGCATCTAAACGTAAAGCCTTACAACCAGAACTAATCAGCACAAATGTTGAATGAATTCACGGCTGCCCACCTCCATACCACACCTTTGAAGAACCAGCCTTTGTTCAAGTACAAGAAAGGAAGGAGTCGAACCCTCATATGTTGGTTTCAAGCCAACCGCATATACACCACTTATGCTTCTTTCTTATTAGAGGTGTTAGTAAAACAATTACATAGTCTTGTCAAGACTAAATCACAGGTGAAAACCCAGTACACCTCATACCTAAACATGGCCAACCACGCACAATTCGGCTTCCAAGATGCTTCATCCCCTATCATAGAAGAACTTGTACAATTCCACGACCACGCTATAATAACTGCACTAGCTATCTGCAGCCTAGTCCTTTACCTACTAACTTTAATACTAACTGAAAAACTATCATCAAACACAGTAAACGCACAGGAGATCGAACTCGTTTGAACAATCCTCCCCGCTATTGTCCTAATCATACTAGCTCTTCCATCCCTACAAATCCTATATATAATAGACGAAATTAACGAGCCTGATCTTACCCTAAAAGCTATTGGACATCAATGATATTGATCCTACGAATACACAGACTTTAAGGATCTTACATTTGATTCCTATATAACACCAACTGCAGACCTACCTCTAGGACATTTCCGACTATTAGAAGTAGACCATCGTGTGGTTGTCCCAATAGAATCACCAATTCGAGTAATTGTAACTGCTGACGACGTCCTACACTCATGAGCTGTCCCAAGCCTAGGTGTTAAAACCGACGCAATCCCAGGACGCCTAAACCAAACTTCATTTACCGCCAATCGACCTGGAGTATTCTACGGACAATGCTCAGAAATCTGCGGAGCTAATCACAGCTTCATACCAATTGTAGTAGAATCTGCTCCACTTGCTAACTTTGAAAACTGATCTTCTCTACTATTATCTCAATCATTAAGAAGCTATGAAACAGCGTTAGCCTTTTAAGCTAAAGAAAGAGGAATACACCCCTCCTTAATGATATGCCTCAACTAAACCCAAATCCATGATTTTTTATCATGCTAACTTCATGATTCACCTACTCTATGATTATCCAACCTAAACTACTAGCATTTATTTCTATAAACCCACCATCCAACAAAATATCCATAGATACAAGTACTACTCCCTGAACTTGACCATGAGTTTAGCCTTTTTTGATCAATTCTCAAGTCCATCAGTACTAGGAATCCCCCTAATCTTAATCGCTACAATATTCCCAGCTCTTTTAATCCCATCACCAAACAACCGATGAATTACCAACCGACTATCAACTCTACAATTATGATTCATCAACCTAGTCACAAAACAACTAATAATGCCATTAGACAAAAAAGGACACAAATGAGCCCTAATCCTAACATCACTAATAATTTTCCTACTATTAATTAACTTACTAGGGCTTCTACCTTATACATTCACCCCAACTACCCAACTATCTATAAACTTAGCCCTAGCATTCCCTCTATGACTTGCTACATTACTTACAGGGCTACGCAACCAACCCTCAATTTCCCTAGGACATCTACTACCAGAAGGTACTCCAACCCCATTAATCCCAGCCCTTATTTTAATCGAAACAACTAGCCTACTCATTCGACCACTAGCACTAGGTGTACGACTAACAGCCAACCTCACAGCAGGCCACCTACTTATTCAATTAATCTCCACAGCTACAATTGCCCTATTCTCCACAATACCAGTAGTATCCCTTCTAACTCTACTAGTTCTATTCCTACTAACCATCCTAGAGGTAGCAGTAGCTATAATCCAAGCTTACGTTTTCGTACTACTACTAAGCCTATACCTCCAAGAAAACATTTAAACCACCAATGGCACACCAAGCACACTCCTACCACATAGTTGATCCAAGCCCATGACCTATTTTTGGAGCAGCCGCCGCCCTTCTTACCACATCCGGCCTAACCATGTGATTCCACTACAACTCACCATACCTGCTAATCATAGGACTAACCTCTACTGCCCTAGTTATACTACAATGATGACGTGACATTGTGCGAGAAAGCACGTTCCAAGGACACCATACACCCACAGTCCAAAAAGGACTACGATATGGAATGATTCTATTCATCACATCAGAAGTTTTTTTCTTCCTAGGATTTTTCTGAGCATTCTTCCACTCCAGCCTAGCTCCAACTCCCGAACTAGGAGGACAATGACCACCCACTGGAATTAAACCACTAAACCCAATAGAAGTCCCTCTTCTAAACACTGCTATTCTCTTAGCCTCAGGAATTACCGTTACATGAGCTCATCACAGTATCACAGAAGCTAGCCGAAAACAAGCAATTCACGCACTAACCCTAACAATCCTCCTAGGGTTCTACTTCACTGCTCTACAAGCTATAGAATACTACGAAGCCCCATTCTCTATCGCCGACGGAGTTTACGGCTCAACCTTCTTCGTTGCTACTGGATTCCATGGTCTACACGTAATCATCGGATCTACATTCCTACTAGTATGCCTACTACGCCTAATTAAATTCCACTTTACACCTAACCACCACTTCGGTTTCGAGGCAGCAGCCTGATACTGACACTTCGTAGATGTCGTGTGATTGTTCCTCTACATAACAATTTACTGATGAGGATCCTGCTCTTCTAGTATATTAATTACAATCGACTTCCAATCCTTAAAATCTGGTTTAAACCCAGAGAAGAGTAATGAACATAATCCTATTTATACTCACCCTATCTCTAACTCTTAGCATCATCTTAACTGCACTAAACTTCTGACTAGCCCAAATAACACCAGACTCAGAAAAACTATCCCCATACGAGTGTGGTTTCGACCCACTAGGATCTGCTCGACTACCATTCTCAATCCGATTCTTCCTAGTAGCTATCCTATTCTTACTATTCGACTTAGAAATCGCCCTACTACTCCCACTACCATGAGCCATTCAACTTCAAACCCCAACTATTACGCTCACATGAGCCTCCACCCTTATCCTACTACTTACCCTAGGCCTAGTATACGAATGAACTCAAGGAGGACTAGAATGAGCGGAATAACAGAAAGTTAGTCTAATTAAGACAGTTGATTTCGACTCAACAGATTATAGCTCACACCCTATAGCTTTCTTTATGTCCCCACTACACCTAAGTTTTTATTCCGCTTTTACCCTAAGCTGCCTAGGCCTAGCCTTTCACCGAACACATTTAATCTCAGCCCTACTATGTCTAGAAAGTATAATACTATCCATATATGTAGCTCTAGCTATATGACCTATTCAAACCCAAACTCCATCCTCCACTTTAATACCCATCCTCATACTAGCATTCTCTGCCTGCGAAGCAGCTACAGGACTAGCACTACTAGTTGCCTCCACCCGAACCCACGGATCCGACCACCTACACAACTTCAACCTTCTACAATGCTAAAAATCATCATTCCAACCATCATACTTCTACCCCTAACCCTCCTTTCCCCACGTAAACATCTATGAACTAACACCACATTATACAGCCTACTAATCGCCACTATCAGCCTTCAATGACTAGTACCCACATACTACCCAAACAAAGGCCTATCTCACTGAACCTCAATTGACCAAATTTCCTCACCACTACTAGTCCTATCGTGCTGACTATTACCCCTCATAATCATAGCAAGCCAAAACCACCTAGAACAAGAACCCACTATCCGTAAACGAACTTTCATTGCAACAATAGTTCTAGCTCAACCATTCATTCTCCTAGCTTTTTCAGCATCAGAACTAATACTATTTTACATCGCATTTGAAGCAACACTTATCCCAACTCTAATCCTAATTACACGATGAGGAAACCAACCAGAACGATTAAGCGCTGGCATTTACCTATTATTTTACACACTCGCCAGCTCACTTCCCCTGTTAGTAACTATCCTCCACTTACACAATCAAACAGGAACCCTGTACCTGCCAATACTAAAATTATCACACCCCACCATAACCACCTCATGAACAAGCCTAGTATCCAGCTTAGCCTTACTACTAGCCTTCATAGTAAAAGCCCCTCTATACGGCCTTCACCTATGACTCCCCAAAGCACATGTAGAAGCCCCAATTGCTGGCTCAATACTACTTGCTGCCCTACTACTAAAACTCGGAGGATACGGTATCATACGAATCACCATCCTAGTAAATCCAACACTAAACAACTTACACTACCCATTCATCACCCTAGCCCTATGAGGAGCATTAATAACCAGTGCCATCTGCCTACGACAAATTGACCTAAAATCCCTAATTGCTTACTCCTCTGTAAGCCATATAGGACTAGTAGTAGCTGCAACCATAATCCAAACCCAATGAGCATTCTCAGGAGCAATAATCCTAATAATCTCCCACGGACTCACCTCCTCAATACTATTCTGCCTAGCCAACACAAATTACGAACGAACTCACAGCCGAATTATACTCCTAACACGAGGCCTTCAACCACTTCTACCACTAATGGCTACCTGATGACTTCTAGCTAACCTAACAAATATAGCATTACCACCAACAACCAACCTCATGGCAGAACTAACTATTGTAATCGCACTATTCAACTGATCCTCACTAACCCTTATCCTTACAGGAGCCGCAATACTACTAACTGCCTCATACACCCTATACATACTAATAATAACACAACGAGGAGTATTACCATCTCACATTACATCCATTCAGAACTCATCTACACGAGAACATCTCCTAATAGCTCTACATATAATCCCTATAATCTTACTCATCTTCAAACCCGAACTAATCTCAGGGGTCCCTATATGCAAGTATAGTTTCAACTCAAACATTAGATTGTGATTCTAAAGATAGAAGTTAAAACCTTCTTACCTGCCGAGGGGGGTTTAACCAGCAAGAACTGCTAACTCCTGCATCTGAGCTTAAAATCTCAGCCCCCTTGCTTTCAAAGGATAACAGTAATCCAATGGTCTTAGGAGCCACTCATCTTGGTGCAAATCCAAGTGAAAGTAATGGATCAATCACTAGTCCTAAACACACTCATACTACTAACCCTGGCAACCCTCTCCACCCCAATCATCTTCCCACTACTATCAAACAATCTCAAAAACACCCCAACCATTATCACAAACACCGTCAAAACTTCATTCTTTATCAGCCTTGTCCCCATAACCATCTATATTCACTCAGGGACAGAAAGCCTGACTCTTCTATGAGAATGAAAGTTCATCATAAACTTCAAAATCCCAATTAGCCTAAAAATAGACTTCTACTCACTAACATTCTTTCCAATTGCCCTATTTGTATCCTGATCCATCCTACAATTCGCAACGTGATACATAGCCTCAGACCCCTATATTACAAAATTCTTTACCTACCTCCTATTCTTCCTAATCGCAATACTCATTCTAATTATCTCCAACAACTTATTCCTACTATTCATTGGATGAGAAGGTGTCGGAATTATATCCTTCCTACTAATCAGCTGATGACACGGCCGAGCAGAAGCTAACACTGCCGCCCTACAAGCCGTACTATACAACCGAGTTGGAGACATTGGACTTATCCTATGCATAGCATGACTAGCCTCTACCATAAACACCTGAGAAATCCAACAGATCTCTTCCCCAACTCAAACTCCAACACTTCCGCTCCTAGGACTAATCTTAGCTGCAACAGGCAAGTCAGCTCAATTTGGCCTCCACCCGTGACTTCCAGCTGCCATAGAAGGACCAACTCCAGTATCTGCCCTACTCCACTCCAGCACCATAGTAGTAGCCGGAATCTTTTTACTAATTCGAACCCACCCTCTATTTAACAACAATCCAACCGCTTTAACCCTATGCCTATGCTTAGGAGCACTATCCACCCTATTCGCTGCCACATGCGCACTAACTCAAAACGACATCAAAAAAATCATTGCTTTCTCCACATCCAGTCAGCTAGGATTAATAATGGTCACAATTGGACTAAATCTGCCCCAACTAGCTTTCCTACACATTTCAACCCATGCATTCTTCAAAGCTATACTATTCCTATGTTCCGGATCAATTATTCACAACTTAAATGGAGAACAAGACATTCGAAAAATAGGAGGACTCCAAAAAATACTACCAACTACCACCTCATGCCTAACCATTGGAAACCTAGCCTTAATGGGAACTCCATTCCTAGCCGGCTTCTACTCAAAAGATCAAATCATTGAAAGCCTTAACACCTCCTACTTAAACACTTGAGCTCTCCTATTAACTCTCCTTGCTACATCATTTACTGCAGTCTACACTATTCGAATAACCTTTCTAGTGCAAACAGGTTTTGTCCGTATCTCACCCCTAACCCCAATAAACGAAAACAACCCCGCAATCCTAGCCCCCATCACTCGACTCGCACTAGGAAGCATTACGGCAGGATTCTTCATTACCTCATACATTCTCCCAACAAAAACCCCACCAATAACAATACCACTACAAATCAAAATCACAGCCATCGTAGTCACTATCCTAGGAATCATCATCGCCCTAGAACTATCAAAAATAACCCAAATCCTAACTATACCTAAACAAAACTCACTCTCAAACTTCTCCACCAACCTAGGCTACTTCAACCCCCTAATACATCGTTTCAACGTAACAACCATTCTCAGCGGAGGCCAAAACATCGCATCTCATCTAGTAGACCTCTCCTGATACAAAATACTAGGCCCCGAAGGACTAGCCAAACTACAAACAATAGCAGCAAAAACCACCACTGCCCTCCACACCGGCTCAATTAAAGCCTACCTAGGATCATTTGCCCTATCCATCCTACTCATTCTCTCTTCAACATACAGAAAACTTAATGGCTCTCAACTTACGTAAAAACCACCCACTACTAAAAATCATCAACGACTCCCTAATTGATCTACCAACACCATCAAACATCTCAGCTTGATGAAACTTCGGATCCCTCCTAGGTATCTGCCTAATCACACAAATCGTCACAGGCCTCCTACTAGCCATACACTACACAGCGGACACTTCACTAGCTTTCGCCTCAGTGGCCCATACCTGCCGAAATGTCCAATTCGGATGACTAATCCGAAACCTACACGCAAACGGAGCCTCATTCTTCTTCATCTGCATCTACTTCCACATCGGCCGAGGATTCTACTACGGCTCATACCTAAATAAAGAAACCTGAAACATTGGAGTTATTCTACTCCTAACTTTAATAGCAACTGCCTTCGTAGGTTACGTACTTCCATGAGGACAAATATCATTCTGAGGAGCTACAGTAATTACCAACCTATTCTCAGCAATCCCATACATTGGACAAACCCTAGTAGAATGAGCTTGAGGAGGATTTTCAGTAGATAACCCAACTCTAACTCGATTCTTTGCCCTACACTTTCTCCTGCCATTTGTAATCGCAGGACTAACACTAGTTCACTTAACCTTCCTACACGAAACGGGCTCAAACAATCCCCTTGGAATTCCCCCAGACTGCGACAAAATCCCATTCCATCCTTACTACTCCATCAAAGACATTCTTGGATTCGCACTTATACTTATTTTACTCACCACCATAGCCCTATTCTCACCAAACCTACTAGGAGACCCAGAAAACTTCACACCAGCTAACCCCCTAGCCACACCTCCACACATTAAACCAGAATGATACTTCCTCTTCGCATACGCCATCCTTCGATCTATCCCCAACAAACTAGGAGGAGTCCTAGCCCTAGCCGCTTCAGTCCTAGTTCTATTCCTCACTCCCCTACTCCATAACTCTAAACAACGATCAATAACTTTCCGACCACTTTCACAAATCCTATTCTGAGTACTAGTAGCCAACCTACTCATTCTAACATGAGTTGGTAGCCAACCAGTAGAACACCCATTCATCATCATCGGACAACTAGCCTCACTATCATACTTCACAATCCTCCTGATCCTATTCCCACTTGCTAGTGCATTAGAGAACAAACTACTCAAACTTTAATAAACTCTAATAGTTTATAAAAACATTGGTCTTGTAAACCAAAGATTGAAGACTATACCTCTTCTTAGAGTTTACCATGTCAGAAAGAAAGGAGTCAAACCTTCATCACCAACTCCCAAAGCTGGTATTTTCAACTAAACTACCTTCTGACCTACCCCCTAAACCGCCCGAATTGCCCCCCGAGACAACCCCCGCACAAGCTCTAAAACCACAAATAAAGTCAACAATAACCCTCATCCCGCAACTAAAAACAACCCAGCCCCCCATGAATAAAACATAGCCACACCACTAAAATCCGACCGAATAGATGATAAGCCCACATTATTCACCGTCTCTACACCCACAAAACCTTCAACAAATCCACCAAGAACAACTCCAACAACAACGACCAACCCCATACCCAACCCATAACCAACAACTCGTCAATCAACCCAAGACGCAGGATAAGGATCTGCTGCCAACGACACCGAATACACAAACACCACCAACATACCACCCAAGTACACTATCACCAGAACCAAGGACACAAAAGAAACCCCCAAACTCACTAATCATCCACACCCAGCAACAGAAGCCATAACTAAACCTACCACCCCATAATAAGGAGAAGGGTTAGACGCAACCGCTAACCCTCCTAAAGCAAAGCACAGACTTATAAATACAACAAAATTTATCATAAATTCTTACTCGGCCTTTCTCCGAGATCTGCGGCCTGAAAAACCACCGTTATTAAAATTTAACTACAAGAACCTCCTTATTCCACCCCCCCCTTCCCCCCCCATCATGTTTTTTACATGATTTTTGGGTATGTATTACTTCGCATACAATTATTGCCCACATCAGACATCATATCAATGTAGGATACTCCACACAACCAGTAATGCAACACCTAACCAAACTCAAATATCACAGCCCATAACGACCCCAATATGGCACATACACTACCAGGCACATTCCCAATTCAGGTACCATAAACCCAAGTGATCCTACCTCAACACACGGAGACAAGCGTCACCCAAAGACTACACAACTCTCCCTACAACCTACCAAGCTAACCTAGTAAACGAGGAATATCCTAGTACACCTATGAATGCTCGAGTCCATATCAATTAGCCCACCTCCTAGGTACCCTTCCCGTCCTACAGCCTTCAAGCACTAACAAGCCAGAGAGCCTGGTTATCTATTAATCGTGTTTCTCACGCTACCCGCGTCACTCGACGTAGTAATTGTCCTAAGCGACCAGCTTCAGGCGCACACTTTCCCCCTACACCCTCGCCCAACTTGCTCTTTTGAGCCTCTGGTTCCTATTTCAGGGCCATAACTTGATTCATTCCGTCTTTCTTGCTCTTCACAGATACAAGCGGTCGGATGAATACTCCTCCCTAGTCTCGTTATCGCGGCATCCGACCGTCTCTACACTTGTTTTCTTTTTGGGGTCCTTTCAATAAGCCCTTCAAGTGCGTAGCAGGAGATATCTTCCTCTTGACGTGTACATCACATGGTCGTCGAGCGGCTTGATGCCCGCAGGCGTGTACCAAATGTCATGGTTTAATGGATAAGTCGGTCGCAAACTTGACACTGATGCACTTTGACCCCATTCATGGTGGGTCCCCCAGCTACCTATATAGTAGCCGATAATGTAATGGTTGCCGGACATATTTTTTTTTCAACCCTATTCTAGGAATTGTTACCTAAACCCCCAATTTTTACGTTTATTTTTATCCTTTCATTTTTTTTTCGTTAAATTAACAAAATTTATAACTATAAATCCCTACATTATCCAAACCATTCATCATTCATTCGTTTGCATTTAATTCACCTCTACTTTCCCCCTATTCACCATCGAACAAACATCAACAATTTTAACCATAATTTTGTTACATTTACAAACCACTTTATATGAAAAACTCCTAGAACCCCCGCGCCCCTAAAAATCCGCGCCCCTACCAGTAAACTTTCATATAATCGACTATAAAACAACGCCATTTAACACCAACTCCCTCACCATCCACAAACCAAACCAATTAACAAAGATAAAAAATAAACCCATACACCAAC